AATGAATTGCCTGACGAAAAGGGTTACCTTGATAGGGTAAATCATAAAGATTTAATGCTTTATTCATTATATTTAATAGAATTAAACTATTTCCAAAAGCTTCAAAAACTTTTGTGCATCATACACTAAAATATAAAAAAGATAAGCTAATTAAGCTATTGGGTTCATACCCCACTTATAAAGGTTATAATCCTTTTCTTTTTAAAAAAAAAAAAATCAAGAAAATTTCTAATAATATTTTTTTTATTATATTAATTTCAGGGTCTTTAATTACTATTTCATCAAATTCTTGATTAGGAGCATGAATAGGGTTAGAAATTAATTTACTTTCATTTATCCCCTTAATAAATGAAGGTAAAAAAAATTTAATAACTTCAGAAAGTAGATTAAAATACTTTTTAACGCAAGCATTTGCTTCGTCTATTCTTCTTTTTTCAATTATTTTAATGATATTATTTTTCAATATAAATTGAATAATAAAAAGTAATTTTAATGATCTATTAATTTTATCTACCTTATTATTAAAAAGTGGAGCTGCTCCTTTCCATTTTTGATTTCCAGGAGTTATAGAAGGATTAAGATGAATTAATGGATTAATTTTAATAACATGACAAAAAATTGCTCCACTTATATTAATTTCTTATAATTCAAATTATTCTTTTTTTTTTATTGTTATTATTTTATCAATAATTGTAGGAGCATTAGGAGGATTAAATCAAACCTCTTTACGTAAATTAATAGCATTTTCTTCAATTAATCATTTAGGATGGATATTGATAGCAATACTTAATAATGAAATATTATGAATAACTTATTTCATACTTTATTCATTTTTATCTATATCAATTGTTTTATTATTTAACAACTTTAAATTATTTCATTTTAACCAAATTTTTAATTTTTCTATAATTAATTCTTCAACTAAATTTTTTATATTTTTAAATTTACTTTCTTTAGGTGGATTACCTCCATTCTTAGGATTTCTTCCAAAATGATTAGTAATCCAAAACTTAGTTGAAATTAACCAAACATTTTTATTATTTATTTCAATTTGTCTAACATTAATTACTTTATATTACTATTTACGAATATCTTATAGTATTTATATATTAAATTTCAATAAAAATTCTTGAATGTTAATGAATAACTTTAGCAATAAAAATATAACTTTTATTTTAACTATAAATTTTTTTTCTATCATAGGGTTAATAATTATTTCATTAATTTACCTAATTTTATAAAAAAAAAAAAAGAATTTAAGTTAAAAAAACTAATAGCCTTCAAAGCTGAAAATATTTGTATTAATCGTTTAATTCTTAAACTTTAATAATTAAAAAATTATTCCTTCAGAATTGCAGTCTAATATCATTATTGAATATAAAGTTGATTAAAAAGAATTATTCTTATATATAAATTTACAATTTATCGCCTAAACTTCAGCCATTTAATCAAAATTGCGACAATGATTATTTTCTACAAATCATAAAGATATTGGAACTTTATATTTCATTTTCGGTGTATGATCAGGAATAGTAGGAACTTCTTTAAGAATTCTTATTCGAACTGAATTAAGTACTCCTGGGATATTTATTGGAAATGACCAAATTTATAATGTAATTGTCACAGCTCATGCATTTATTATAATTTTCTTTATAGTAATGCCTATTATAATTGGAGGATTTGGAAATTGATTAGTTCCTCTTATATTAGGAGCTCCTGATATAGCTTTTCCTCGAATAAATAATATAAGTTTTTGAATACTACCTCCTTCACTAACTCTATTACTTTCAAGTAGTATAGTTGAAAATGGGTCAGGAACTGGTTGAACAGTTTATCCACCTCTATCGGCAGGAACAGCTCATGCCGGAGCTTCTGTAGATTTAACAATTTTTTCTCTTCATTTAGCTGGAATTTCTTCTATTTTAGGAGCAGTAAATTTTATTACAACAGTAATTAATATACGATCTTCTGGAATTACTCTTGACCGAATACCATTATTTGTATGATCTGTAGTAATTACAGCAATTTTATTATTATTATCTTTACCAGTACTAGCAGGAGCAATTACTATATTATTAACTGATCGTAATTTAAATACTTCATTCTTTGACCCAATTGGAGGAGGAGACCCAATTTTATATCAACATTTATTTTGATTCTTTGGACATCCAGAAGTATATATTTTAATTTTACCAGGGTTTGGAATAATTTCTCATATTATTACTCAAGAAAGTGGAAAAAAGGAAACATTTGGAACTTTAGGAATAATTTATGCTATATTAACAATTGGTTTATTAGGATTTATTGTTTGAGCTCATCATATATTTACTGTAGGAATAGATGTTGATACACGAGCTTATTTTACCTCAGCTACTATAATTATTGCTGTCCCTACAGGAATTAAAATTTTTAGTTGATTAGCTACACTTCATGGAACACAACTAACTTATAGTCCTGCACTTCTTTGATCTTTAGGATTTGTATTTTTATTTACAGTAGGGGGATTAACAGGAGTAGTTTTAGCAAATTCTTCAATTGATATTGTATTACATGATACATATTATGTTGTTGCTCATTTCCATTACGTTTTATCTATAGGGGCTGTATTTGCAATTATAGCAGGATTTATTCATTGATATCCTTTATTAACAGGTTTAACAATAAATCCTACTTGATTAAAGGCTCAATTTATTATTATATTCATTGGAGTAAATTTAACCTTCTTTCCTCAACATTTCCTAGGATTAGCCGGAATACCCCGACGGTATTCAGATTTTCCAGATAGTTATTTAACATGAAATATTATTTCTTCTTTAGGAAGAACAATTTCTTTATTTGCTATTATTTTTTTCATATTTATTATTTGAGAAAGCATAATTTCACAACGTACTCCTTCATTCCCAATACAACTATCATCTTCTATTGAATGATATCATCCAATACCTCCTGCTGAACATACTTATGCAGAACTTTTCTTTTTATCATCTAATTAAAAAAAAAATCTAATATGGCAGATTAGTGCAATGAATTTAAGCTTCATATATAAAGATTATTATCTTTTATTAGAAATGGCAACATGAGCAAATTTAGGGCTTCAAGATAGTTCTTCCCCTTTAATAGAACAATTAAATTTTTTTCATGATCATACAATTTTAATTTTAATTATAATTACTACATTAATTGCTTATATTATATTTATATTATTTTTTAATAAATTTACTAATCGATATTTATTACATGGTCAAACAATTGAAATTATTTGAACAATTTTACCTGCTATTATTTTAATATTTATTGCATTTCCATCTTTACGATTATTATATTTAATAGATGAAATTAATTCTCCTTTAATTACTTTAAAAGCTATTGGTCATCAATGATATTGAAGTTATGAATATTCTAATTTCTTAAATTTAGAATTTGATTCATATATAATTCCTACAAATGAATTAGATATAAATGGATTTCGATTATTAGATGTTGATAATCGAATTATTTTACCAATAAACAATCAAATTCGAATTTTAGTAACTGCTACTGATGTTATTCATTCATGAACAATTCCATCTTTAGGAGTAAAAATTGATGCAACTCCAGGACGATTAAATCAATCTAATTTTTTAATTAATCAACCAGGTTTATTTTTTGGTCAATGTTCTGAAATTTGTGGAGCTAATCATAGTTTTATACCTATTGTAATTGAAAGAATTCCAATAAATTATTTTATTAAATGAATTTCTTCTCAATTAAATTAAAAAAACATTAGATGACTGAAAGCAAGTAATGATCTCTTAAATCATAATATAGTAAATTAGCACTTACTTCTAATGAAAAAAAAAAAAAATTAGTTTTATATAAAACCTTAGTATGTCAAACTGAAAAAATTAGTTTTAATCTAATATTTTTTATTCCTCAAATAGCTCCTATTAGTTGATTAACATTATTTTTTATTTTTTCTATTACATTAGTAATTTTTAATATTAAAAATTACTACTGTTTTTTTTATAATTCAAATAAATTATCTCAAAATTTAAATATTAAACAACATAAAATAAATTGAAAATGATAATGATAACTAATTTATTTTCTGTATTTGACCCTTCAACAACAATTTTTAATTTATCATTAAATTGATTAAGTACATTTTTAGGATTATTAATTATTCCTTCATCTTATTGATTAATACCTAATCGATTTCAAATTATTTGAAATAATATTTTATTAACACTTCATAAGGAATTTAAAACTTTATTAGGGCCAAATGGTCATAATGGAAGTACACTAATATTTATCTCCTTATTTTCACTAATTATATTTAATAATTTTTTAGGTTTATTCCCTTATATTTTTACTAGTACTAGTCATTTAACATTAACTTTGACTTTAGCATTTCCTCTTTGATTAAGATTTATAATTTATGGGTGAATTTGTCATACTCAACATATATTTGCTCATTTAGTTCCTCAAGGAACTCCCCCAGTTTTAATACCTTTTATAGTTTGTATTGAAACTATCAGTAATGTAATCCGTCCTGGAACTTTAGCTGTCCGATTAACAGCAAATATAATTGCTGGTCATTTATTAATAACTTTATTAGGAAATACTGGACCTATATCAACTTCTTATATTATTTTATCTTTAATTTTAATTACTCAAATTGCTTTATTAGTTTTAGAATCAGCTGTTGCTATTATTCAATCATATGTATTTGCAGTTTTAAGAACTCTTTATTCTAGTGAAGTTAATTAAAAAAAAAAAAAATGTCAACACATGCTAATCATCCTTTTCATTTAGTAGATTATAGACCTTGACCTTTAACAGGAGCTATTGGAGCAATAACATCAGTTACTGGACTTGTTCAATGATTTCATCAATATAATATTTCTCTATTTTTATTAGGAAATATTATTACTATATTAACTATATATCAATGGTGACGAGATATTTCCCGAGAAGGAACTTTTCAAGGTCTTCATACAATACCTGTAACTTTAGGTTTACGATGAGGAATAATTTTATTTATTATTTCTGAAGTATTCTTTTTTATTTCATTTTTTTGAGCCTTTTTTCATAGTAGTCTTTCTCCTACAATTGAATTAGGAATAATTTGACCCCCTATTGGAATTGTTGCTTTTAATCCATTTCAAATTCCCCTATTAAATACAGCAATTTTATTAGCTTCAGGAGTTACTGTTACTTGAGCTCATCATAGATTAATAGAAAATAATCACACTCAAACAATTCAAAGTTTATTTTTTACTGTTTTATTAGGAATTTATTTTTCTATTCTTCAAGCTTATGAATATATTGAAGCTTCATTTACTATTGCTGATAGTGTTTATGGATCTACATTTTTTGTAGCAACTGGATTTCACGGATTACATGTATTAATTGGAACATCTTTTTTATTAATTTGTTTTTTTCGTCATATTAATTACCACTTTTCAAAAAATCATCACTTTGGATTTGAAGCTGCAGCTTGATATTGACATTTTGTTGATGTAGTCTGATTATTCTTATATATTTCTATTTATTGATGAGGTAGATAAAAAATTTATAAAGTATATAATTGTATATGTGACTTCCAATCACAAGGACTAAAAAATTTTAGTATAAATAAAAAAATATTATTATATATAAGATGTATTATTTTTATTATTACTATTATCGTAATAATATTAGCTACTTTCCTATCAAAAAAAACTATTACTGACCGAGAAAAATCCTCTCCTTTTGAGTGTGGATTTGATCCAATAAATTATTCTCGACTTCCATTTTCACTTCGATTTTTTTTAATTGCTATTATTTTTTTAATTTTCGATGTAGAAATTGCTTTAATCTTACCTATAATTTTAATTATTAAATCCTCTAATCTAATTAATTGATCTATTACTAGTTTATTTTTTATTTTTATTTTATTAGTAGGTTTATATCATGAATGAAATCAAGGAGCTTTAGAATGAAATAATTAAAAAAAAAAAAAATATGAAGCGATTTATTGCAATTAGTTTCGGCCTAATCTTAGGTGAAATTTCACCCATATTTTGGGATAATAGTTAATTATAACATTTAATTTGCATTTAAAAAGTATTGAATTTATTCAATTTATCTTTTTAATTGAAACCAAAAAGAGGTATATCACTGTTAATGATATCATTGAATAATTTTAATATTCCAATTAAGAGAAATATAAATGGAATTAAACCATTAAAGATAAAAGTTAGCAGCTTTTTCTTGATCATCATATTTCAAAAAATTTATATAGTTTAATAAAAACATTACATTTTCACTGTAAAAATAAAAATTTATTTTTTATAAATATTTAAAAATTACAATAATTTCCCTAACATCTTCAGTGTCATGCTCTAAATATAAGCTATTTAAATAAAAAAAAAAAATTAATTTAAAAATAATATTATTATTACTAAAATAATTACCCATAATATATAACTTAATAAATAAATTTTTAAGTTATTATTTTGAAATTCTTGTACATATAATGAATAATTTTTTAACTGATTATATAATATTTGACCTCCAAAATATTCTCTTCAACCTTGATCAAATCTTTTATATGAATTTATTCCTAAAATTAATGGTCACTTAACTACCCCTAATGTAGAAATAACAGGTATAAATCATATATTACCAGAAAAATAACTAAAATTATAATAATTTAAAGATTTATTATAAAAAAATAAACTAATATTACTAATTAAATAACCTCTAATACCCCCTAAAATACAAACTATTAAAGTTAATATTTTTAAATAAAAAGGTAAACAAATTATTCTTGGATTAAAATATATTAATCATCTTAATATACTCCCTCCAATAATAGCTATAATTATTAATATAAAAATACTAAATGATATAATTCATCCTTTATCATTTAATATATTTAAAGAAGTTCTATTAAAATCCCCAGTTATAGAATAATAAACTAATCGAAAAGAATAACATACTGTTAACCCAGTAGAAAAAAAAAAAAGAAAAAAAGAAAAAAAATTAACATAAGATAACATCACTGTTTCTAAAATTAAATCCTTTGAATAAAATCCTGCTAAAAAAGGTATTCCACATAAAGCTAAATTAGCAATATTAAAACAACTACAAGTTAAAGGTATTCTTATTCTTAATCTTCCTATAAAACGAATATCTTGAGCATTTTTTACATTATGAATAATCACCCCAGCACATATAAATAATAACGCCTTAAATAAAGCATGAGTTAATAAATGAAAAAATGCTAATTTATAAAACCCTATAGATAAAATACTTATTATTAATCCTAATTGTCTTAAAGTAGATAAAGCAATAATTTTTTTTAAATCAAATTCAAAATTAGCTCCTAACCCTGCTATAAACATTGTTAAACCAGAAATTAACAATAAAAATTGACCTAAACTAGAGTCAACTAATAATATATTAAATCGAATTAATAAATAAACCCCAGCAGTAACTAATGTAGATGAATGCACTAAGGCAGAAACTGGTGTTGGAGCTGCTATAGCTGCAGGTAATCAAGAAGAAAATGGAATTTGTGCTCTTTTAGTTATTGCAGCTAATATTACTAACCCTCCAATTACTATTATTTCAAAATTTTTACTTATTATTTCCAAATAAAAAATATAATTTCATCTTCCATAATTTAATATTCACGCAATAGCTAATAGTAAAGCTACATCTCCAATCCGATTTGATAATGCAGTTAATATACCTGCATTATATGATTTTACATTTTGAAAATAAATAACTAAACAATAAGAAACTAACCCCAATCCATCTCAACCTAATAAAATTCTAATTAAATTAGGGCTAATAATTAATATTATTATAGAAAATACAAAAGCTAAAACCAGTAAAATAAATCGATTAATATTAAAATCATCTCCTATATATTGATCTCTATAAAAAATTACTAAAGATGAAATTAATAAAACAAAAGATATAAATATCAAACTTATTCAATCAAATAAAAAAGTTATTACAATTGACATTGAATGTAAAGATACAATTTCTCATTCAATAAAATAAATTAAATCATTTAATAAAAATTTTAATCTCAAAATAAATAAAGAAAAACTAATAAAAAATAAAATATAAAAACTATTTTTACAATAATTAACTAAGTTATTCACAAAAAAAAAAAGATCTAAAATGAAAATCTCATATCATTGACACCACAAATCAATATTTTTATTAAACTATTTAAATAAAAATTAAATTCATAATATACATAAATTACTTTTTATAATTAATAAATTTAAAGGTAATCAATGTATTATTAATAATAAATATTCTCGAATTGACCCAATAGAGAAAAAATTTACCCCTGAATAAATTTTTCCATGTTGTCTATAAGCAAATAAATATAAAGTATAAGCAGCTCTAAAAAAAGATAAAAAAGCTAAACTAATTATAGTTAATCAAGACCAACTAACAATTCTATTTATTAAAGAAATTTCCCCTAATAAATTTAAAGTTGGAGGAGCAGCCATATTACCTGAACAAAGTAAAAATCATCATAAAGATAATCTAGGTATAAAATTTAATATCCCCTTATTAATTAATAATCTTCGTCTATTTATTCGTTCATAAGAAATATTTGCTAAACAAAATAAACCAGATGAACATAATCCATGAGCAATTATTAAAGTATAAGAACCATTTAATCCTCAATATGTTATTGTTATTAATCCACTTAATACAATTCCTATATGAGCAACTGAAGAATATGCAATTAAAGCTTTTAAATCTATTTGTCATAAACAAATTAATCTAACTAATACACCACCAATTAATCTAATTCTAATTCAAATATGATTAAATTTTGTTCCTATAACTTGTAAAATTCTAAAAACTCGTAATAAACCATATCCACCTAATTTTAATAATACTCCTGCTAAAATTATAGAACCAGATACTGGAGCTTCAACATGAGCCTTAGGTAATCATAAATGAACTAAAAATATTGGTATTTTAACTAAAAATGCAAAAACCATACATAAATATAAAAATTCTAATTCAAATAAATTTCTATAACTTAATATAATAAAATTTATTGTATTTAATTTATCCTTAATATAAAAAATCCCAATTAATAATGGTAAAGATGCTAATAATGTATAAAATAATAAATAAATTCCAGCTTGTAAACGTTCAGGCTGATATCCCCACCCTAAAATTAAAAATAAAGTAGGAATTAATCTTCTTTCAAAAAATAAATAAAATATAAATATACTTATAGAACTAAAAGTAAATATTAATATTAACAATAAAAAAACAATTATAAATAAAAATAGATTTAAATAATTATTATAACGAATTACATTTTCTCTTGCTATTAATATTAAAGCACAAATTCAAAAACTTAATAAAATTAACCCATAAGAAATTATATCCAACCCAAAATAATAAGAAATATCAGAAAAATAATAAGTTGTACTAATTTTTAATATAAATAAACTAGTACATAAAAAAATTAAATTTTGAACCATTCAATAAATATTTTTTTTAAAAACAAGGAAAAATATAAATATAATTATAAAAATAAATTTTAACATTTAACATTGTAAAATAGAAAAACTTTGAAAATAATCATTACCATGAGTACGAATTATAGATACTAAAATAGATAAACCTAATACTCCTTCACAAACACAAAATGTTAAAAAAAATATTCTAAAATACCCTTCATAATTTATATAATTTAAATATAAAAACAATAATATAAATAATATTAATACTATAAATTCTAAACTTAATAAAGTACATAATAAATGTTTTCGTCTAGAAATAAAAACAATACATCCAAATATAAATATAACAATTATTAAATAATATATATATAAATTTATCATAAAAAAGTTTTAATAGTTTAAAAAAAACATTAGTCTTGTAAACTAAAAATAAAAATTATTTTTTTTAAAACTCAAGAAAAAAGATTCTTCCTTTTCATTAACTCCCAAAGTTAATATTTTATTATAAACTATTTCTTGAAAAAATTATAACATTTATTATTTTAGTATCTTTTATTATAAGATTTATTTTTATACAAATAAAACATCCTTTAGCAATAGGATTAATATTGTTAATTCAAACTTTTATAACAGCTTTATATACAGGAATATATATAAAAACTTTTTGATTTTCTTATATATTATTTTTAATTTTTATAGGAGGAATATTAGTATTATTTATTTATGTAACATCATTATCTTCTAATGAAATATTTTCTTTATCTTTAAAATTAACTTTTTTAACTATTATATTTAGAAGAATTTTTATAATATTTTCATTTTTTATAGATAAATCTTTAATTGAAATATTTATTTATAATAATGAAATAAATTCTTTATCTTTTATAAATTCAATAATAAAGGAAGATATTTTATCATTAAATAAAATATATAATTTTCCTACCAATTTAATTACTTTACTTTTAATTAATTATTTATTTTTAACATTATTAATAACAGTAAAAATTACAAAAAAAAATTATGGTCCTTTACGTCCTATAAACTAAAAAAAAAAATGAATAAATCACTACGAAAAACTCACCCTCTAATTAGAATTGCAAATAATGCATTAGTTGATCTTCCAGCTCCTTCTAATATTTCTGCTTGATGAAATTTTGGATCTCTTTTAGGATTATGTTTAATAATTCAAATTTTAACTGGATTATTCTTAGCTATACATTACACTGCAGACATTGAAACAGCCTTTAATAGAGTAAATCATATTTATCGAGATGTAAATAATGGATGATTTTTACGAATTTGTCATGCTAACGGAGCATCATTTTTTTTTGCTTGTTTATTTATTCATGTAGGACGAGGAGTTTATTATAGTTCTTACTTATATGTACCAACATGAATAATTGGAGTAATTATTTTATTTGCTGTAATAGCAACAGGATTTTTAGGGTATGTATTACCATGAGGACAAATATCATTTTGAGGAGCAACAGTAATTACTAACTTATTATCAGCTATTCCTTATCTAGGAACAGATCTTGTTCAATGAATTTGAGGAGGATTTGCAGTTGATAACGCTACATTAACTCGATTTTTTACTTTTCATTTTATTTTACCTTTTATTGTATTAGCTTTAGTAATAATTCATTTATTATTTTTACATCAAACAGGATCAAATAATCCTTTAGGATTAAATTCAAATGTTGATAAAATTCCTTTTCATCCTTATTTTATTTACAAGGATATTGTAGGTTTTATCATTTTTATTTGAATTTTAATTGGATTTATTTGAAAATTTAATTATTTATTAATAGATCCAGAAAATTTTATTCCCGCTAATCCTTTAGTAACTCCTGTTCATATTCAACCTGAATGATATTTCTTATTTGCATATGCTATTCTTCGATCAATTCCTAATAAATTAGGGGGAGTAATTGCTTTAGTATTATCAATTGCAATTTTAATAATTCTTCCATTTACTCATGTCAGTAAATTCCGAGGACTTCAATTTTATCCTTTAAATCAAATTTTATTTTGAAATATAGTAATTATTGCCTCTTTATTAACATGAATTGGAGCCCGACCAGTAGAAGATCCTTATATTCTTACAGGACAAATTTTAACTGTTTTATACTTCTCATATTTTTTAATTAACCCATTATTATCTAAATATTGAGATAAATTATTAAATTAAAAAAAAAATTAATAAGCTTTTATAGCATATGTCTTGAAAACATAAGAAAGAAGTAAAGTCTTCTATTAATTTAAAAAAAATTAAAATAATAAAGATAAAATAAAAATTTTTACCCCAATAAAAAAAAATAAATAATTTAAAGATATTGGTAAAAAACTTTTTCAAGCTAAATATATTAATTTATCATATCGAAATCGAGGAAGAGTACCTCGTACCCAAATAAATATAAAAGAAATAGTTGATAATTTTAAAAAAAATATTAAACTATAAATATCACTTCCTAAAAAAATTACTCTAAATAATATGCTTATAAATAAAATTCTTGAATATTCAGCTAAAAAAATCAATGCAAATCCTCCTCTTCTATATTCAACATTAAATCCAGACACTAATTCTGATTCACCTTCTGCAAAATCAAAAGGAGTTCGATTAGTTTCAGCTAAACAAGAAGCAAATCATACTAAAGCTAAAGGGAAACAAAATATAATAAATCACGTATATTTTTGATATATAAAAAAATTTAAAAAATTATAATTTCCAATTAAAAAAATAAATCTTAATAAAATTAATGCTAAACTAACTTCATAAGAAATAGTTTGAGCTACTGCACGTAATCCTCCTAATAAAGCATAATTAGAATTTGAAGATCACCCTGCAACTATTACAGTATAAACTCCTAAACTAGTAATACATAAAAAAAATAAAACCCCCAAATTAAATGAATATAATTTAATTAAATAAGGAATACATATTCAAATTAATAAAGACAAAAATAAAGAAAAAATAGGTGAAAAATAATAAAAAATATAATTTGATAATAAAGGATAAGTTTGTTCCTTAGTAAATAACTTTACAGCATCTCTAAAAGGTTGTAATAAACCTATAAATCCAACCTTATTTGGCCCCTTACGAATTTGAATATAACCTAAAACCTTACGTTCTAATAAAGTTAAAAAAGCTACTCCAACTATAACACAAATTACTAATAGTAATCTTCCAATTAGTGATAATAATAAATCTATATAAAACAAAAAATACTATTTATAATTAATTAAATTATATAAATAAATTCTAAATTTATTGCACTAATCTGCCAAAATAGTAAATTCTAAATTTATTGCACTAATCTGCCAAAATAGTCACAGTCAAGATACCGCGGCCCTTTAATAATTATCAGTGGGCAGGTTAGACTTTAAATTAAATTCAAAAAGACATGTTTTTGATAAACAGGTGAATATATAATTTGCCGAATTCCTTATTTAAACCTTTCATTTTAAATAATTTATATAAATTTATATACTAATTTTATCATAATTAATAAATTTTATTTATTAAAATTTACATTTTAATAAAAAATTTAATTTTAAAATAAATAATAAAAAATTTAAAATAAATTATAACAAATTTATTAATGGTAACTATTTTTAAGCTTACATTTATTAAATATCTTATTAAAAATTTAAATTTTTATTTTAAAGCTAATCCCTTAAAATATTAATTTCATAAAATAAAAATTTTATATAATTAAAATTTTTAATTTATAAATCTAAATTAAATTTATTTCTTAAAAAACTAGATATATTTTAAAACGATTAACGTTTCATTTCTAATTATATATTTAAAATAATTATTCTACAGTAACTTTTATATATAATTAAATCTTTAAAATTCGAGTCAATTTAAATTGATTTGCACAAATTTCTTTTCAATGTAAATGAAATACTTTACTAATTAAGCTTTAAATTGTCTTTCTAGATACACTTTCCAGTACATCTACTATGTTACAACTTATCTTATTTTAAAAATAAGAACGATGGGCGATATGTACATGTTTTAGAGCTAAAATCATATAAATAATCTATTTTATATTACTATTAAATCCACCTTCAAATTTCTATTTCAAAAAATTATCCATATAAATAAATTTATTGTAATCCATCTCTACTTAAACATAAACTGCACCTTGACCTGACATTTTATTTAATTAAATTTTTAGAAAATTTTTATCTTATAACATATTCTGATGACGGCGATATACAAATTAAACAAATTTAAGTAAGGTTCAATGTGGATTATCAATTACAGGACAGATTCCTCTAAATAGACTAAAACACCGCCAAATTTTTTAAATTTTAAGAATATAACTACTACTACTTTAGTATTTTTATTATTTATTTTCAATAATAGGGTATCTAATCCTAGTTTATTACAAAAAGTTTATAGCTTAAATAATTTTTAAAAATAATAAATAGATAAATTTAAAAATTTCACCTAATAAATTTATATTTATATTAATTAATATAAACAATTTAACTAATACTAAAAATTTTTATTTGCATTATTTGTATAACCGCGGTAGCTGGCACAAATTTTACCAATACTATATATTATTACTAAAACAAAATTTCTTTTTTTATTAATATTAATTACTGCGAATAAATTAAACTATTTCATTTTTTAAAAATAAAATATATTCTTACAAAAATTTACATGTAAAATAAAATAATAATAAAAATATTAACCAAAATAAAATAATATTATAATATTTTTATAATTATATAATATAATTATTAATAAATATTTACTATAATTATTAAATATTTTTAGTTTTCCCTTAATTTTTTTTTTTTTTTTTTTTAATATAAAATTTTATATTAAATATATAAATTTATTTATATTAATAAATAATATATATATATATATAAATTTATTTATATTAATAAATATTTTATAAAATAGATTAATATAAATAATTTATATATATATATATATTTATTAATTAATAAATAAATAAATAATATTTATTTATAAATTAAATATATTAATATATAATATATATATATATAAAATTTTATATTTATATATATAATATATATTTAATTAATTATGCTTATAATTAATTAATAATTTATATAAATCTATTTTATATTAATATAAATTTATTATATATTAAGTTGTTTATTTTTTTTCTTCATTTAGGACCCATAATTATATAAATGATTTTCTATTGTTATTATAAGAACTATAATTATGTTTTCATTGAGATATATTTATATATTTAAATAAATATTTTATTATTTATATATATAAATATATTATTAAATTATTTATATTAATATAAATTATAATTTAAATATTTAATTATAATATAAAAATTTATATTATAATTTATATAAATATTTAATTATAATATAAAAATTTATATTATAATTTATATAAATATTTAATTATAATATAAAAATTTATATTATAATTTATATAAATATTTAATTATAATATAAAAATTTATATTATAATTTATATTTTAATTAAATATTAATTTATTTAAAAATTATAATTTAGAACCATTCATTTTTTTTTTACATATAATTATAAA